TTTAATTCTGTAAATCGGAAACTTAACATTGCTATCACACGAATTGAAAAGCCTTATGGAAACCCTAATATTCTTGCAGAATTTATAGCCGGACAATTAAAAAATAGAGTTTCTTTTCGCAAAGCAATGAAAAAGGCTATAGAATTAACTGAACAAGCAGATACAAAAGGAATTCAAGTGCAAATTGCAGGACGTATCGACGGAAAAGAAATTGCGCGTGTTGAATGGATCAGAGAGGGTAGGGTTCCACTACAAACCATTCGCGCTAAAATTGATTATTGTTCCTATACAGTTCGAACAATCTATGGGGTATTAGGCATCAAAATTTGGATCTTTATAGAAGGGGAATAATAAACCTTTATTTCCCTTTGCATTCTATCCAGCGATGTAACAAAAAATGATAAATTAGTTTCTTCTTTTTCTTTTCTGTTCAATAAAAAAAATGAACAATAATAATTCTATTATAATTCTATAGGGTTTAATAAAAATTTAATTCATCTTTTGATAAAATTGCTATGCTTAGTGTGTGACTCGTTGGTTTTTTGAGGGTTAGTATAAAAAAACAGCCCCATAGTATAAAAATATAAACAAATAACTATAGAAGTAATAACCAACTCATCACTTCGTATTATCTGGATCCAAAGAACCAGTCAAGATATGATATATTGTTCATATTGTTGTAGCAACTGAAATCTTTTTTATTAAAAAATATGCTTCTAAGTTGTCAATCGAAATAAAAAAGAAAGGGTATGGATAATTGGAAGGATGAGAGAAAGAAAGAAAAAGGATATTGATGATATATAATTCCAATATGTAAGGTCTATGAGTCATCTCAGAAAAAATCTGCGTAATAAAGCACCAATACGGATTCATCATTAAATGGATCTGCTCGTCGAACAAAAAATAAAGAGCTTCGAGCCAATAAAGACTAAGAATATTGACTCAAGAACTAATAGCTCCGTTGTAAAATTCAGACCTAACCATTAAGTAAGAAGCGATGGGAACGATGGAACCTATGAATTCAAAAGATTTTAGTGAAAATGAATTCGAATGATTCATTGATCGGGATGGCGGAACCGGCCAGAGACCAATTCATCTATTCGGAAAAGTTATGAACTAATGATAGAACTGAAATAGAAATTGAAAGAGTAAATATTCGCCCGCGAAAACTTTATTTTCTTGGATTGCTAAAATTGGGTCAACCCAATACGATAAAGAGTAAAACAAAAGAAAGATTTGTTTTAACATTCTAAAAGATATAAATATAAGAAAAAAGAGTTATTTAATATATATTTAATATATTTAGATTTAGTTATCTATACAAACAAGATACACAAATGAATAATAGATTTGATCTAGATTAAATGAAATCAATGATTCAGTATATTACTTATTAAATACATGTATATCTTAATTCAAATTATATTCTATCTGAATTGAATTCAAAATCTTTAATTTGAATTGATTTTATTCGCGAGGAGCTGGATGAGAAGAAACTCTCACGTCCGGTTCTGTAGTAGAGATGGAATTCAAAACAAACCATCAACTATAACCCCAAAAGAACCAGATTCCGTAAACAACATAGAGGAAGAATGAAGGGAATATCTTATCGAGGTAATACTATTTGTTTTGGTAAATACGCTCTTCAGGCACTTGAACCCGCTTGGATCACATCTAGACAAATAGAAGCAGGTCGACGAGCAATGACACGAAATGCACGTCGCGGTGGAAAAATATGGGTCCGTATATTTCCAGATAAACCAGTTACAGTAAGGCCCGCAGAAACACGTATGGGTTCAGGTAAAGGCTCTCCCGAATATTGGGTAGCTGTTGTTAAACCAGGTCGAATCCTTTATGAAATGGGTGGAGTAACAGAAAATATAGCCCGAAGGGCTATTTCAATAGCAGCGTCCAAAATGCCTATACGAGCTCAATTCATCATTTCGGGATAAAAAAGAAATAGGCCTTAAAAATAGCGGGTGCAGGTTTCTTTTTTTGAACAAATAATATTTCTTTTTTTCTTCGACCTTTGTATTGTAAAAAACAGAAAAAAAAAAAAAAAAAAATGATATGATTCAACCTCAGACCCATTTGAATGTAGCAGATAACAGCGGGGCTCGAGAATTGATGTGTATTCGAATCATAGGAGCTAGCAATCGTCGATATGCTCATATTGGTGACGTTATTGTTGCTGTGATCAAAGACGCAGTTCCAAACATGCCTCTAGAAAGATCAGAAGTGGTCAGAGCTGTAATTGTCCGTACTTGTAAAGAACTTAAACGTGACAACGGTATGATAATACGATATGATGACAATGCTGCAGTTGTGATTGATCAAGAAGGAAATCCAAAAGGAACTCGCGTTTTTGGTGCGATTGCCCGAGAATTGAGACAGTTCAATTTTACTAAAATAGTTTCATTAGCTCCCGAGGTATTATAAAATGAGACTACGATATGGTTATAGGTTATAGTAGGGTATTTAAAAGAAATAGATTAAGATTAATTTAGTAGATTTTGTCTCACGTATATACCTTTCAAAATTCATATTAATATTCATAAACAAATACGTAAAAAAAAAAAAAAAAAAAAAGAAAAACATGTTGATTATATCCAAATTTGGAGGCACCAATCATTTTAATTAATCATGAGTAGTGATACTATTGCTGACATAATAACCTCTATACGAAATGCCGATATGTATAGAAAAAGCGTGGTTCGAGTAGCATCTACTAATATCAGCCAAAGTATTGTTAAAATACTTTTACGAGAGGGTTTTATCGAAAACGTGAGAAAACATCGAGAAAACAACAAAGATTTTTTGGTTTTAACCCTACGACATAGAAGGAATAGGAAAAGGCCTTATCGAAATCTTTTAAATTTAAAACGGATCAGTCGGCCGGGTCTACGAATCTATTCTAACTATCAAAGAATTCCTAGAATTTTAGGCGGGATGGGAGTTGTAATTCTTTCTACCTCTCGGGGTATAATGACAGACCGGGAGGCTCGACTAGAAAGAATAGGCGGAGAAATTTTGTGTTATATATGGTAATTTTTCTAATATCCGAATTGAATAGGAAACTTCTTTTTTGTGAAAAAGAAAAGAGAAGGAGTGGGTTGTCTAATAGGGTTCTTCCTCCACTAGTTGATACTTCAAGGAGGTTTGACCTGGAATGAAAGAACAAAAATGGATTCATGAAGGTTTAATTACTGAATCGCTTCCCAATGGCATGTTCCGGGTTCGTTTAGATAATGAAGATATGATTCTAGGTTATGTTTCAGGAAAGATCCGACGTAGTTTTATACGAATATTGCCAGGAGATAGAGTCAAAATTGAAGTAAGTCGTTATGATTCAACCAGAGGTCGTATAATTTATCGACTCCGCAACAAAGATTCGAAAGATTAGGTTTTTTTCAACTTCACTATTTCTTTTTCTTTCGCAGGAATACGATTCAAAATCGAAAATTACAATAAACTTATTTTCTTCCAAGAAAAGGATTCAAAATTAAAGTAAGGAGTGGCAAATATGAAAATAAGAGCTTCTGTTCGTAAAATTTGTGAAAAATGTCGACTAATCCGTCGTCGGGGACGAATTATAGTAATTTGTTCCAACCCAAGACATAAACAAAGACAAGGATAATAAGACTCGTTAAAGACCCAATATACAAATAAGAAGGGGGATCTTTTTTGACATGAAATGGATATATCCATATATCTCTGACTCAAATTTATGAGATGATAAAATATGGCAAAAGCTATACCGAAAAAGGGTTCACGTGGACGTATTAGTTCGCGTAAGAGTATACGTAAAATACCAAAGGGGGTTATTCATATTCAAGCAAGTTTCAATAATACCATTGTGACTGTTACAGATGTACGAGGGCGAGTGGTTTCTTGGTCCTCTGCCGGTACTTGTGGCTTCCAAGGTACAAGAAGAGGGACGCCGTTTGCTGCTCAAACCGCAGCGGCAAATGCTATTCGTGCAGTAGTAGATCAAGGTATGCAACGAGCAGAAGTCATGATTAAAGGTCCCGGTCTTGGAAGAGACGCAGCATTACGAGCTATTCGCAGAAGTGGTATACTATTAACTTTCGTACGGGATGTAACCCCTATGCCACATAATGGCTGTAGACCCCCGAAAAAAAGACGTGTGTAGAAATCAAAATTGAAGATATTTCAATAGCAAGAGAAACAAGAGAGCAAGAGAAACAAGAGAAATAAATGATTCAATGATCAGATCAAATAATATTATTATGGTTCGAGAGAAAATAACAGTATCTACTCGGACACTACAGTGGAAGTGTGTTGAATCAGCAGCAGACAGTAAGCGTCTTTTGTATGGGCGCTTTATTCTGTCTCCGCTTATGAAAGGTCAAGCAGACACAATAGGCATTGCGATGCGAAGAGCTTTGCTTGGAGAAATCGAAGGAACATGTATCACACGCGCAAAATCTGAGAAAATCTCACACGAATATGCTACCATAATGGGTATTCAAGAATCAGTACATGAAATTTTAATGAATTTGAAAGAAATCGTATTGAGAAGTAATCTCTATGGAACTTGTGAGGCGTCTATTTGTGTCAGGGGCCCTGGATATGTAACTGCTCAAGATATCATCTTACCGCCTTATGTAGAAATCGTCGATAATACACAGCATATAGCTAGCTTGACGGAACCCATTGAGTTGGTTATTGGATTACAAATAGAGAAGAATCGTGGATATCTTATAAAAGCGCCAAATACCTTTCAAGATGGAAGTTATCCTATAGATCCTGTATTCATGCCTGTTCGAAATGCGAATCATAGTATTCATTCTTATGAAAATGGTAACAAAGAGATACTATTTCTCGAAATATGGACAAATGGAAGTTTAACTCCTAAAGAAGCACTTCACGAAGCCTCCCGGAATTTGATTGATTTATTGATTCCCTTTTTACATACCAAAGAAGAAAATTTAAGTTTAGAGGACAATCAACACATAGTTCCTTTACCCCCTTTTACC